TTACCCGATACAAAGTATTTTTTTTAGTGGATCCACTAAAATAATGAAAAAGATTTCTGCATATCCGCCCAAATCTATCGATAATATCAGAATCCGCAGAATCCGCCCAAGCCGGCTTACTAATAGGATACCCCGATACGTTACAAAATTTTTCTTTAGCCAATGACCCAACCAAAGGAATTATTGGGACTATAGTGTCAAACTTATTAATAGCAATATCTATAATAAATGAATTTTCTAACAGTTGACTCCTTATCACAGAAGGCTTTAGCCGTACACTTGAAAGATGGCCCAGAAAATCGAGGGAATGCTTGGACAATTGGTTTATAGAAATCCTATCCGGTTGAGACCAGAAGTCAAAATTACATTGCCAGAAATTTACAAGGTAATACTTCCATTTTTTCATCAGAAGGGGAGTTCCCTTTGAAGCCAGAATAGATTTTCCTTGATATCTGACATAATGCATGAAAGGATCCTTGAACATCCAGAGGATGGTCTGAAAATCATTACGAAAAACTGCTAAAAATTTTTCTATTTTTCGATAAAAATATGTTCGCTCAAGAAAAGATCTATAAGATGCTGGTCGTAAATGAGCAGATTGTTTACGGAGAAAACCAAATACGGATTCGCATTCATATACATGAAAATTATATAGGAACAAGAAAAATCTTTGATTCTCGTTTGAAAAAGGGGAAGTGTATTTCTTTTTTTGAGTAAGAGTAATAAGATTATTCCAATTATGATATTCGTAGAGATAGAATCGCAATAAATGCAAAGAGGGGGTATCCTGTATCCAACAGCGAAGGGGTTGAACCAAAAGTTCCAGATGGATGGGGTAGGGTATTAGTATATCTAACACATGATTTAAATGTACTAATTTATCCTCTAAAAAAGGAAATGTTGAATGAATTGATCGTAAATTATGAGATTTTTCTCTTTCTTTCCCTTCTGGGGAAGCTACTAATCGTAGTGAAAATGGAATTTCCACAATGACTGCAAAACCCTCTGATATTTTTTTAGAATACAAATTCTTCTTATGATCAACAAATTTATTTTGGTTAGAATCATTATCAAAATGAAAAAGAATCAAACGCTTCTGTTGATACATTTGAGTAATTAAGCGTTTCGCAATTAGTGAACTGGATTTATTGTCATAACCTAAATTTTCGATAGGTTCATAAAGAACCGATCTATTTAACCCATGATCATGAGCGAGTGCATAAGTATACTCCTGAAATAGAAGTGGATATAAGAAGTCTTGTTGTCGAGATCTATCTATTTGTAAATATCCTTGTAATTCTTCCATTGAAAATTAGATTTGAACCAAAGGTCGAGGGTTTCTTGGGGTATCATACATAGTGCGATACAGTCAAAACAAGGTCTATAGTCAGAATAGGTACCTTGGAGGCATATAAGCTAATCAACGAATTCTCTTTTCTTTTTTCTATCCAATCGGTTTGTGTTCGTTATTAGGATAGAAAAATAGGTGGAAATCTTTTATTTTTGCAACCCGATCGCTCTTTTGACTTTAGAATAAATTCTGTTTATCAATATACCGCTTCTTTTACACATTCGTCTCCACTCTAAAAGAGTGATATAGTTAATAGTTAGGATTCATAAAAAAAAAAATAGGGAATCCACTTATTATGGTTATTATTAAGAGAGAGAACCCTTTCCCGCATCGGTACTAATTTATTTCTAACGTCTAATTAGATCGGGAAATCATTCGAATTAAGAATAGAAGCTCGTTGCTTTTTGTTTCCTATAATTGGAGCCTTAATGGCTCTATCCATTTATTCACTCGACCTATTATTTTTTCGTACCGCTCTAAGTATAAGACTTCAAACAAGATTTTGTACTGATCCGGTAAAGATGAAGTACTCTTAGAGTTCTTCAATATCAATATATAATAATAATACGACATGCTGTTTTTTCCATTCGTTCCTTTTCAGGATCAGTCGTGGTCTTACAAACTCTACCAACGGTATGGACGAATTCGTTTCTTCATCCAAATGTGTAAAAGATTCTAGCCGCACTTAAAAGCCGAGTACTCTACCGTTGAGTTAGCAACCCGAATTTCTGTAGTTTTGGTGTGTAGATACGATCGGAATAAAAAAATAAAGAGATTGGCTTGCACGACCCCATAGATATGATATTTCTTGTGTCACATCAAATTAAACTAACCCATCTTTTGCATGGCATAAAGTAAAAAAAAATCAAACATATTTAGGGGTCGGAGATAAATAGATCCATTTATCCACAATCAAATTATATTTATTCAATACACTATTGTCAATATGAACGTTGAGAAAACAAAAGAAAATAAAGTTAAATAAAAAGGGACTTGTTTGTGTTGGATTGACACTACATAGACAATAAAAGAGTTCGGATGGATAAAAGAAATTAAGTAAAAGTTAAGAATAAGAAGAAAATCTCGAGTTTATCAAATATCCCTAAAGTTACAATAAAAAAGTAAGCTGAGCTTGCTTTTTTGCGGAGTCTCAACAAAAACCACCCAATTGAGGTGAGAATAATTCAAAAATTTCATTTTGTTTAATTAATGCGTAATGCGAAGTTCTTTAAAAATTTCTGCCTTCCTTGAAATATCATAAACAGTTCCTGTAGGTTGAGCGCCCTTTTCAAGAAAATATAGAATAGCGGGAACATTTAAATAAGTTTGATTTTTTATCGGATCATAAAAACCCACTTTCCGAAGATCCCTTCCTTCTCTTCGGGATCGCACATCAATTGCAACGATTCGATAGATAGCTCATTGGGATAGATGTAAATGAACAATGCCCCCCTTAGAAACGTATAGGAGGTTTTCTCCTCGTACGGCTCAAGAAAGAATGATTCGAATTTATGTATATTATAATTATAACAAATAGATCCATAAAATCATTGGATATGATTTGATTCGTTTTTTCTTCGTCCCGCTTCCTCCCAAAAATCATTCGTACTTATAACTCAAGTTGGATAATTCTCAAAGAGTTAAAAGGAAACTCTTAAAGGCCCTAGCATTTCGTTTATTGAGTTGTCTCTAACCTCCTTTTTGTCTCATTTAGAATAGAATAATATTTTTGTTTAATTCCCTATTATCCACTGTTGAGACAATCGAAAATGGTGTTTTCTTGTTACGGGATCTTTTATCTTTGTTTTGAATCATTGGGTTTAGACATTACTTCGGTGATCTTTAATCGTCTCAAAACGGCAGCAACATACCTTTTGGTGATTTCTTTCTCTCGAAGAATCATACGAATGGTCGATTCCCGTGCGATACACTTTAATTATCGAATATCGAAATGAAATAGTTTTTTTAATTCCAACAAAATCTCCTGTTGGGCCTGAAACTTTTGTTGAAATTGGATCCTTTCACTTTCTCTATCGAAGATATACTTACGAAGTTGGAATAACTTATTGATTAACACTAACCCTAGATCCTTGCCTCTGAGAAATGAATCAATCATTTATTCTCGAGCTTCATTGTGTACTATTTACTTACAACCCAACTAAAACTAAATAGGGTTTTAGTAGAACAGACCCAATTATGTCGAGTCAAGAGCACCCTATATTCCTATAAAAAAATGATGGATGTAAAAAATCCACAGCCGATCATGTCCTTCAAGTCGCACGTTGCTTTCTACCACATCGTTTTAAACGAAGTTTTACCATAACACTCCTCTCGTTTCATTTGGAACAGGTATGAAATTGATTCAATAGGGAATCATGAATAGTCATTGGCTCAATCAAAACATAGTAATCAATACTTTACTTTTTCCAAATGGTATAATTTATCCGGAGAAGTCTCAACGCGGATTCCTTTTTTTAATCCTATATTTTATGAATGAAACAAAAAATACTCTTTTTAAGGATCAACAGAGAATTAGTACCCTATTTTTTACTTTAGAGATGGGTAATCCAGGGGCTTTTTCTTTACATTTCGATTCAGAATGCAGCATTGAAAATTGAAATAAATATAGGAGTTAAAGTTTATCTAAGTAAGTAACTTCAATTAATAGGAATATGAGCCAGACATGCATACGCTAAGCGGCCCATCCTTTTTTTTTTTAATTTTATTTGATCGAAAATAGATTTAGTTACATCTGCATGTCATTGGCACTCGATTCGATTTATGATAAAGAAAAGGAAGATATGATTCATCATTATAAATTCTAAATCAAAAAAACAAAATAAGGAATCACAGCGGATTCACCATTACACTCTTAAATATTCAATATTAAGAATATGAGATTGTTTAAAGAAAACAATCTTTAATTATGATAAAATAGGAATGCTCTGGGACGGAAGGATTCGAACCTCCGAGTCGCGGGACCAAAACCCGTTGCCTTACCGCTTGGCTACGCCCCATTTTTATTCAACACTAATAAACACTAATATTGGTATTGGTTATTCGTCAATTCCCACCCAAACATCTATGGAATCCATTAGATTGTTGCTAGGATTTAACGCACGTAGTTGTAAAATGAAACTAAATTTATTGATCATTACATAGAATTCAATTAAGATATTGTATGAAAGTATGATTCCTTCTATTTTCGTGCGAGAATTGAAGGATTTTTGATTGGGTGCGTAAAACAAGCAGGATTTTTTCTGTCCACTTTCCTAAATTTTCCCTTATATCGATAACTCAATCAAAATACAATTATCTCCAAGAATGAAATGTTTGTTATGCTTAATATCTTTAGTTTAATCTGTATCTGTCTTAATTCTGCCCTTCATTCGAGTTGTTTTTTCTTTGCTAAATTACCCGAGGCTTACGCTTTTTTCAATCCAATCGTAGATATTATGCCAGTCATACCGGTGCTCTTTTTGCTCTTAGCCCTTGTTTGGCAAGCTGCTGTAAGTTTTCGATAAGATCCTTAATACTGTCCTACAAATACTCAGGATTTATTCACTAAAAAAAGATTCTACCAATTGATAAGATCAGATATTTCTTACATTATGAACCATCAATTCAAACATGGAATTTCTTGGTTGGATCGGGGCGATGAATCTGAATCCTCTCATTTTGACCTTCAACTTCCAGTGAACAAGAAACTATTAGGGTCCCCCACAATAACTAATTGTGAGTATGAAAGAGAATTTTGATACCGAAAGAATCTTATTATTATTAGAATTAGAAATGAATTTCTACAAATTATTTCTTTATCTCTAAACCATTTCATTTTTTGGTTTGGTGTAAAAATAGAATATGTGGTATAAAAATTGATAATCTATTCCCTTTATTCCCCCAAAAATGATCTTATCTTGGAGATTGTGTAATGCTTACTCTCAAACTCTTCGTTTACACAGTAGTGATTTTCTTTGTTTCTCTCTTTATCTTTGGATTCCTATCTAATGATCCAGGGCGTAATCCTGGGCGTGAGGAATAAAAAAAAGAAAGTATTTTCTCGTTGTTTGATTTATTAATTTTAATTTTCTTATGATTTTCTCTATTCCAGATATCGAATATTGAACTATGATAAAATCAAGAAGGTCTCGAGGTTTTTTGAATTCGAAAGAAAAGATCAAGTCATCAGAAGGAACGGAAAGAGAGGGATTCGAACCCTCGGTACGAAGAACCCGTACAACGGATTAGCAATCCGCCGCTTTAGTCCACTCAGCCATCTCTCCCAATTGAAAAAGGATAATTACTATGTTACCCATGAAGTAAAGTAAAGAAAAACTTTTTCTTTACTTTCGATATATTATATACAAAAACAAAAAAAAATTATCCGTTTATTGGCAATTCAATTCTAATTCCGTTTAGATACGAGAATATCTCCAATAGAAAAAAAAGAGTTAAAGAAAACCTTTTTGATTTCATCTAAAAGGTTCGTCCTTTCTTTTATTCCCCTGCCTGGCCTGGTCAGTACCGAGCCAGGCCATTTCTCGTTTTGCTCTACTAAATCATTGAGTAAGGGATTTCTATTGAATTTTAAAACAAAAATACTTGTTATTGAAGCAAGAACCTTAAGAACAGGGGCGATTTTAATGTCTTATGCTTCTGATTCTTTACTTTTCCTTTTATTTTCTCGGTTTAGAAGAAAAAATCGCTCTATGGAGTGGATTCTTGCAAAATTTCTTGTTATGCAATAGTTCTATCGGAACAAGCCTGCTATCCCCCAACACAAGAAGGACCTCATTATTTCAACAGGCCCCTATCTCATTAAGTTTCCCCAGTAAAACACCTGAGCACTCTAATTTTCAATTAAAAGGATTTTGTCCTTTCCTTTTATTCAATTTTTTAGATATAGTAATGCTCTTGTTCGACAAATGGTCCATTTATATACAATAATCACAATGTTGCGGGTATAGTTTAGTGGTAAAAGTGTGATTCGTTCTATTAACAACTTAAATAGTTAAGGGGTCTTTCGGTTTTATTAATATTCCGTTCCGATTAAAAACTTTATTTCTTAGAAAGGATTTAATCCTTTACCTCTCAATAACCCATTTGAGGAAGAATATCCATTTTCGTGATTTGTACCCAAGGGTCAATTATCAATTTGAACATTGGAGTATGGAATCACGAAGCATAATTGTTTTTTGAGTTGTATCAATACTTACAATTGAATGAGTATGAGTAAAGAATCCATGGAGGAAGATACAAAAGTGTACTTCTAATCGTAACTAGATCTTCAATTTTTTGTTGAGGTTGAAGCGAAATAGCTATTAAACGATGGCTTTGGTTTACTAAAGCCATCGACATATTATATTGTTTCAGCTCGGGTGGAAACAAAATTTTCTTTCCTCAAGATTCAAGCAAGTAGAAATAGAGAACGAAGTAACTAGAAGGATTTTTGAAAATTCCCCTCTTCTATAGGGATCATCTAGAAAGCGAGTTGTTTTGGATGCATTCATACAGAAAAGCGGACATAGATGTTATGCGTCGAATTTTTTTATTTCGTTTATGGCTTAGATTTTGGAATCCATCCATCTTCCATACCATCTTCCATAAAGGAGCCGAATGAAATCAAAGTTTCATGTTCGGTTTTGAATTAGAGACGTTAAAAATGATGAATTGACGTCGACTATAACCCCTAGCCTTCCAAGCTAACGATGCGGGTTCGATTCCCGCTACCCGCTCCATATTAATTATGATAATGATGCGTATATCCTTAATGTGAAGAAATGTAAATACGCATCTTTATTCCCTAATATTTCTCAGATACAATCTTATTTTTTTCCAAATATTAAGATAGAGATAGGAAAGGGAAACAAATTCGTAAAGAAAAAAAATTGGATTGGAAATAAAAGCGTCCATTGTCTAATGGATAGGACAGAGGTCTTCTAAACCTTTGGTATAGGTTCAAATCCTATTGGACGCAATTTTTTTCATACACATATCTATTTTATATTTCTAATTTTTAACGATTTGAATGAGGGACCCTTGTCAATGACCCCCCTTGTAGTAGGCCCTAGTAATACGACTAAAAATTTCTTTATGTTTGTTCCTGAAGTATAAACCGCGCCAGCTGTTCCTGAATAGCTTCCTTCAAA